TCCATAGAAATGTGTTCGCTCAAGAAAAGTTCCAAAAGATGTTAATCGTAAATAAGAAGACTGTTTACGAATAAAAACAAATAAAAATTCACATTCAAATACATAAAAATTGTATAGGAACCGAAATAGTCTTTTATTTTCTTTTGAAAAAACGTAAATGGATTTCTTCTGAGTAATGAGAAGACTATTCCAATTATGATATTCGTGAAGAAAGAATCGCAATAAATGCAAAAAGGGAACATCTTGAATCCAACATTGAAGAATTTGAACCAAGATTTCCATATGTATGGGATGAGGTATTAGTATATCTGAGATATAATTTAAATGCGATAATTTGTCCTCTAAAAAGGGAAAAATTGAATGAATTGATCGTAAATTATGATATTTTTGTATTTCTTTTTCTTCGAAATAAGGTACTAATCGCAGCGAGAATGGAATTTCTACAATAATTGAAAAACTTTCTGATATCATTTGAGAATAAAAACGAGAATAAAAAAAATTGTTGTGGGTGTGCCCAACAAATCGATTTTGGTTAGAATCATTAACAAAAGAAATCAAAGAATTCTGTTGATAGATTCGAGTAATTAAACGTTTTACAAGTGCTAAACTAGATTTATTGTCATAACCAAGAACTCCCGCGGGTTCGTAAAAAATCGAACCATTTAAACCATAATCATGAGCAAGTGCATAAATATACTCCTGAAAGAGTAGCGGATATAGGAAGTGTTGTTGCCGAGATCTATCCTTTTCTAAATATCTTTGTAATTCTTCCATTGACTTATATTTCTACTTGAACCAGAAACAATAGGCATTTCTTGGATTATCAAATTATACATAGTGCAATATGGTCAGAACAGGGTATGTATTATGTATGGAAAAAAATATATACCCCGGAAACAGGGAGTCCAATCAACAGATCTTTTTCCTCTCCCCTTCTATCCAACGGGTTTATCTTCGTTCTAATTACCAGAGGGTTAAAAATCTTTTATTTTTGCAACCCGATCGCTCTTTTGACTTTGGAACAAATTCTTTTTGTCAGTATACTGTTTCTTCTACACATTCGTTTCCAATCCATAATAGAGATAGAGAAATAGTTAGGATTTATTTTAAAATAAAAAAAGAATCAAAGGTCCATTCACAGGAGAACCCTTCCCCGCATCAGGCACTAATTTATTTTTAACATCTAAATGGATCGGGTAATTATTCAAATTAAGAATAGAAGCTCGTTGCTTTTTTTTTACCAGAATTGGAGCCGTAAGGCTCTATCCATTTATTCACTAGACCAATTGTAAATGTGAATTTATTTTGCCCTCCCCAAAAAATCAAAACAAAATTTTGTAATGATCCTTACCGGATCAACTCAAAATTATACTAAAAAAAAAAAGAAGAATATAATAAGAAATTCCATTTTTTTTCTTATTATTACGACATGCTGTTTTTTCCACCCATTACCTTTCAGGATCAGTCGTGGTCTTATAGACTCTACCAAGAGTCTGGACGAATTCCTTGCTTCATCCAAATGTGTAAAAGATCATAGTCGCACTTAAAAGCCGAGTACTCTACCGTTGAGTTAGCAACCCAGATAAATATGATATGTGGATACGATCGAAATAAAAAAATCAATTGAATTGCACTGTACAACTACGTTAAAACATTGAACTAACAAGAAATATAAAGGAAAGATTTTATGATCAATTATAAACATAAAAATAGCAAAATGAGCGGATCGAATTAAAAAACAACGGATTCCCAATAGAAATGTAAAAATTAACATTTACAGACCGCCCCTTTTTCTCAAAATTTTTGATTTTCGTTAAGAAAATACATCTTGTATAACAGTAAATCCGGAAAACCCATCATTTGACTGAAGTAAAGGAAAAACCAATAAGGGCCGGAATAAACAGATCTATTTATCTACGATCGAATTATATTTGTTCGATACACCATTGTCAATATGAATGGAATGTTGAGAAAACAAATTCAATTAAATTAAATTAATAAATTAATAAGTAAATCAAATAAGGATTTGTGTTGGATTGGCACAACAAGAAACAAGGTAAATTAAGTATGAATAGAACAAGAAAAGAGCAAATTGTGGGTAAATAATTACCAAAAATAGATACTAGTTACCCTTTGCTTTTTTTTTTTTTCTTTACGAAGCTCTTTCTTTAAATAATTCTGCTTTCCTTAAAATATCATGAACAGTTCCTGTAGGTTGAGCACCTTTTTCAAGGAAATAACGAATAGCAGGAACGTTTAAATAAGTTTGATTCTGTATCGGATCGTAAAAACCCACTTTTTGAAGATCTCTCCCTTCTCGTCGGGATCGAACATCAATTGCAACGATTCGATAGATCGCTTATTGGGATAGATGTAGATAAATAATACCCCCCCTAGAAACGTATAGGAGGTTTTCTCCTCATACGGCTCGAGAAAAAATGATTATAATATTTCTTATAATGGCAAATAGATCCATAAAATCATGAATTAGACTACGATTTGGGTTGTTTTTTGTTCTTACTTACAGAAAAAATAAATATCATTCGTACTCATAACTCAAGTTGGGTAATTTTGAAAAAGTTCGAAGGTAAATCCTTAGGCATTTCTTGAGTCGTCTCTAACTTATCTTGTTTGTCTCGTCTCTATTTTTACTCCTCATTCATTATAATAAAATTATTGAGACAATTGAAAATAGTGTTTCCTTGTTCCGGAATCCTTTCTCTTTGCTTTGTAAAATCATTGGGTTTAGACATTACTTCGGTGATCTTTATTCCCTTTTTTCAAAATGGCAGCAACATACCTTTTGTTTCTTGTTATTTTTTTCTATGGAAAGATAATACGAACGATTGATCCCCTTGTAATATAATACACTTTACATTTTAATCGAAAAGTTTTGCTTTACCAATTCCAACAAATTTTACTTTTTTATTTCATTTCAAACTTGTTCGAATTTGAACCCTTCGATTTCAATTTCTATATTGAGGATATACTTACAAAGTTGGTCTAGCTTATTAATTGTTACTAACCCTAGATTCTTCCCCCCGATAAATGAATCAATACTTTTTGCTCGAGCTCCATCATGTACTATTCCTTTACTATTTCTCAACCCAACACAAATTAGGTTCCTAGCAGGAACAGAACAAACTATGTCGATTCAAGAGCATCTTCATTCCCATAGAAAATGGTGGATGTAAGAATCCACAGCGAATCATGTCCTTCAAGTCGCACGTTGCTTTCTACCACATCGTTTCAAACGAAGTTTTACCATAACAACATTCCTCTAATTAAAAATTGAATTTTGAACCGGTATGGAATTGATTCAATATAGAATCATGAATAGTCATTGGCTCAACGGTATATAATACTTTCTATGTATCTATGGATACATAAATAATTATCCGGAAAAGTATTAGAAATGTTTTAAGTTATTTCACCCCATATTCTATCCTATGAATGAAACAGATTTATAAAAAAGAGGAATATACTTAAGTCTTATTTACATCTTCAACGGATCGTTCGGAATGGTGAATCATGAAAAAAAAAAGATCCTATTTTTCTCGAACAAATAAATTCATTATAAACCTCAAACGAATGGCCCTTAATGGATTTCCAATTCCGGCCCAAAATCAGTTATTAACCAAATATAAGCTAGTCCGATGACTCGAAAAGGTCGGAAGTTTCTCTATAATATAGATTTTTCACACTTCTTCGAGTACCAAGGTTCATAAAAATGAAGTAAAAATAAAAATCGTTTTTTGTTTTCATGAGTATGAAATGGAAAAGGTCTCGTGTAAGGTAAGATTAAAGTCGTTATTTTTTCTTTCATCTGAAAGAAAAAATCAGAATAAAGAATAACTCTAATCTTTTAGTATCCATCATATACAACGAACAGTTATTATCAGGAGTAATCATGGATATTTAAAGAATCACCTTTTGACTTAACCAAAAAGCCGCTGTTACTGAAATAGAACAAACAATATGATAACAATACACAAACAATATGATAACAATACATAATATATATATATTATATACATAGGACTTGTTCATTTTATATTTATATTATACAGATCATATGGATTTTGTTTTACTTCAGGTTCAATAATCTTTCCACCAATTCCATAAAGTCAAGCAAATGAAATATAAAAATTTCCATCCATTTAATCGTTACATTACATTGATTTCCAATTATTCATTTGAATAAGATAAAATACAAAAAAACGGGATCCGGATCAATTCGTTTTTCCTATTTTTTCCCAGCTTTAGAAGTTTTACGACGAACGATGAAATAAATGAAATTCATACCAAAAACTACATAATCTTTAGTCTCCACATAAAGTAAAGTGCGGAATTGGGATACACCATTTTTTTTCTTTAGGCTTTCCTTGGGGAATGGAATAGAAAAAAAGGCCTTTTTTTATTTCGATTCAGAATGCATCGTGCGAGAATTCACATTTCATGGATATGGAACACAAAGCTTCCCTAAGTAACTTACTTAAATATGAATATGAGTAGTAGTAGTACAAGTATACTCTGAATGGGAATGATACACCAAAAATTATTTTTTGAATTAAGAATTCAAAGAAATATCTTTATTTCTACCCGTGCACTCGATCACGTTTGTGAGAAACCAAACGAAAGAAAAGATATAATTCTTAGCTTAGAATTATTCATATTCCTAGAATTCAGAAAAAGGGCGGGATCACATTATATCCAAATATCAAAAATGAAACATAAAATTGTTAAGGAGAAGAATCTTTCGTTTCTGATGGAGACGATCTGGGACGGAAGGATTCGAACCTCCGAGTAACGGGACCAAAACCCGTTGCCTTACCGCTTGGCCACGCCCCATTTAGATTTATAATTTATATTCGACACTAATAAAGACTAATATTGGTATTGGTCATTCGTCAATACCAACCAAAATACATATGAAATACATTGCTGCTAGGATTCAACACATGGAAATATAGAATAAAAAGAATTATTGATCATTACATTAAATTCAATTAAGATATTGTATGAAACAAAAATTCCTTGTATTCTCATTTGAGAATGAAAGGAAAGATTTTTTATTTGGGAGAGTTCGAAGAAAAAGAAGGGTTTTTTGACCCGACTTTTCGTTTTTCCCTAAGAAAAATAACTCAACCAAAATAAAATTTTCTAATCTACAAGAATGAAATGTTTGTTATGCTTAATATCTTTAGTTTAATCTGTATCTATCTTAATTCTACCCTCTATTCGAGTAGTTTTTTCTTCGGCAAATTGCCCGAGGCTTATGCCTTTTTCAATCCAATCGTAGATGTTATGCCTGTCATACCTGTACTATTTTTCCTCTTAGCCTTTGTTTGGCAAGCTGCTGTAAGTTTTCGATAAAATTTTTAATGCTCTGCAAAATTCATGATTTATCCGAAAAAATTTCGTTAAAATTACTTTTTTCAAGAAAAGAATTTTGGGGGTGTTATGCCAAAATAGTGTATATGATAAAAAAATAGGAAATCTATTTCCTTTTTCCAAAAAAAAGAATCTTGGAGATTGTGTAATGCTTACTCTCAAACTCTTCGTTTACACAGTAGTTATATTTTTTGTTTCTCTCTTTATCTTCGGATTCTTATCTAACGATCCGGGCCGTAATCCCGGACGTGAGGAATAAAAAAAAATATTTTGAGTTTTTCTTTACTTTATTTTATGTATTCCATGCATTTACCTATGATGAAAAAATCAAAGGATTGAAATTTGAAAAAGTTTTGAAAGTCTGAAGTGATCAGAGGGAGCGGAGAGAGAGGGATTCGAACCCTCGGTACAAATAACTTGTACAACGGATTAGCAATCCGTCGCTTTAATCCACTCAGCCATCTCTCCCAATTCAAAATTGAAAATTTTTTTGTTATATGACACATGAAGTAAAAAAGATTAAAAAAAAACCTCGTTTTCTTTCCTTATTATAATTATTCCTTATTATAATTATAAGTATAAAGATAAAATAACGCTAATAATATATTATAAATAAATAATATATTAAAATAGATAAAATATCTACGGATTTGATCAGTAATTCAATTTAGATAATGTAATGATTCGAAACGGATATCTTATCCCCAAAAGAATAGATATAGAAAGAATACCTTACTTCTTTTATTTTGCAAGAAAGGTTCATTCCCCCGGCCTGGTTAAGTACTGGCCGGGCCATTACCTCTGATGAATCATTTCATAGATCAAACGATTTAAGTATTTTTTATTTGATATCAAATAAAAAATACTTGCTTGTTGTTGAAGTTATTGAAGCAACAAGAAAGCCAATTTCCATCCCTATTCCTATGATAGAAGTGTCATTTATTAGTATTATTAATACTATAGAATATGAAAGAATATGAATATTTTTCACATTCTTATCTTATTAAATATTAAGTATTAAGATTTTTTGTTATTAGTATTTTTTTATTAATTTACTTAATTACTTAACGGGAAAAGAACGCATGCATATATTAAACAATATCAAAAAATGAAACACACACATGATATATTATAACATATATAACATAACTCATTTATTTGTTCAGGGGACAAGCTTTATTTAAACATTTGAGATCCAATCGATCGGAATTCAAATTCATAAAATCCGGCAGTTGAAGGGAAAGTTGAAAACAAAAAAATAAATGTGGAATTCGTCATTTTTATGGTCCAGCTTCAATAACTCCTTCGATTCAGGACTGTCAGAAATGACTTCCAGCAAGTGAAAAGTTATACTTTTAACTTTTTTATATTTTAATAAGCTTTCTGTTCTTCGCCTATTTTTTCTAATACCCCCGCCCCAGCGGGACGGAGTGTCAACGCTAGAATTTTCATGAGTCTGATGTTATCTTAATTGCATCTCATTCCTTTGTTCGACAAAAGGTATATTCATATATAATAATGGATATGTAGCGGGTATAGTTTAGTGGTAAAAGTGTGATTCGTCCGATTAATAACTTAAATAGTTAAGGGATCCTTCGGTTTTTTAATATTCCGGCCAAAAAACTTTATTTCTTTAAAAGGTTTAATCCTTTTTCCTTCAATAGCATATTTGAAGAAGAATATACATTCTCACGATTTGTATCCAAAGGTCAATTCGAAATTGAATATTGAATAAAAAAAATAGGATTATGGAGTCGCGAAGCATAATTTTTTTTTTGAATTGGATCAAATCTTCCAATTGAATAAGTATGAGTAAAGGATCTATGGATGAAGATACAAAACAAAAGTTTATTTCTAATCGTAACTAGATCTTCAATTTTTGTGTTGTAAAGATAAGATTGAAGCCAAATAGCTGGAAAACGATGGTTTTGGTTTACTAGAACCATCGACATATTGTTTTAGCTCGGTGGAAACAAAATTCTTTTCCTCAGGATCCCTCGAGTGGAAATAGGGAACGAAGTAACTAGATTAGACAGATTGGGGATAATATAATCCCCTCCTCTAGAGGGATCATCTAGAAAGCGAGTAGCTTGGGGTGCATTCAAC